GAAAGGGCAGAATTAAGACAAATACAGATAAAACTAAGGATATTAAGCATAGCAGGCATCTTTTTTCTTGCAGATTATTGCATTTTGATTGAGTTATTGATATAAGATACGCGAAAAATGAAGAAAGCAAAGTAGATTTAAAATACTTTCTTTTTTTTGAACTTACGTAATCAAAAACTCTTCCATTCTCAAATAAAAAGAGAATAGAGGAAATCATACTTTCATACATTATCTTAATTGAATTATATGTAATGATCAAGAAATTCAGTTTCATTCTATATATACACGTGTGAAAATCCTAATAACAATTGACTGGATTCTATCGATGTTTGGGCTGGAATTGACGAACAATCAATAAGAATATTATTCTAGATTTGAAATCTAAGTGGGGCGTGGCCAAGTGGTAAGGCAACGGGTTTTGGTCCCGCTATTCGGAGGTTCGAATCCTTCCGTCCCAGAGCACCCGCATTCTATCTTTTTCACAAATGGAATTGAGTTCAAAACACACAAAAACGAAATCTAATTGTGATCTAATGCAGGCAGGATAGAATAATAGATTCTATTTTTTTCTTGAAATTAAAAAGGTTAGACGGACATATACCTCTTTCTATGTAAGGGGTTGAGTTACTTCTGTCGTGTGTGTATTTCTATCTCAATTTTATAGACTATTAATATTCTCAAAGATGCAGTAGGATTTTAGTTCCTATGCGAACCGTGTTGAGGTAAAATAACAAGGAAGAACAAATATTTCATTTAGGTCTGTTTCGTTTTGTACCTAGACCTAGAAAGTTTATGATATTGTAAAAAAGGGTGCTTCTTTTCGGGGGGTTATGACTCCCGACGGGATTGGGGGAAGTAGATAGAAGTTAATCAACAACAAAAAGTGTCAATTTGAATATCTACCTGAATCTCATTTCGAATCGAATTATCAAAATACATACGTAACGTGTGTATTTTGAAACTCAATTTTGAGGTATTTCGTATTTTGTTCCTTAGAAAATAACAAAAAAATAAGTCTAAATTTCTGTAATGGTTGAAAGTAAGGGTGATTCAGACACTCTATTCACCTTAATGGAAAATGAATTGAACCCGAACAGAAATACGTAACGTATAAAATGAGGAAATATTCCTATCTTATCGATGTTATCTATATAACATAACCTTTGATCTCAGTAAGAAGGGTTGACGGTTTTTGTGAACAAAATAAGATTTGTTTTTCCAAGTTATAATTTCGATATAGCTATCGCTTTTATTGAAATAAATCATTCATTCTATTTCGAATTTCGATTTAGAACCCTATACTTCTATTATTTATTATATTTATATAAAAAAAATAGATATAGAAAAATCTATTAATTCAATTCTATCCGTATATTATTTAATGTATTAATGTAAATAATAGAATATCTTTTTAAAAATTTTAAATATAGAAGAAAGTATAGATTTCTATGTACCGACTAAACCAATGACTATTCATGATTCCATAATGGAATCACTTTTATACCGGTTCAAAATTTGAGGAATGTTATGGTAAAACTTCGTTTGAAACGATGTGGTAGAAAGCAACGTGCGACTTGAAGGACATGATCTAGTGTGGATTTTTATATCCACCATTTTCTATAGAAAAAGGTGCTCTTGGCTCGACACCTCCTGTTCCGTTAGACTAGAACCCACACTTTTTCGGGGGTTATAGTGAATTCGTGGTGGAGCTCGAGTAGAAAGTCTTGATTCATTTCTTAAGAGCAAGAATCCAGGGTTAGTGTGAATCAATAAATTAGAACAACTTCGTAAGTATATTTTTGACAGAGAAATCGAAAGGATCCAATCCCATCCAGTTTCCAATCAAAAGGGAAATTTTGTTGGAATCGATAAACCCTTTTCGATAAAAAGTATATCGTGAGAGAATCAAGCGTTTGTATGATTCTTTTCTTTGATAAACAATCACAAAAAGGGTATGTTGCTGCCATTTTGAAAGGATTAAAGATCAACGAAGTAATGTATAAACCTAACGATTCAAAGAAAAGAGATTCCGAAACAAGGAAAGGCCCTTTTCATTCTCAATTGTATCAACAACTGGATTAGAATGAAGAATTCCAATAGAGGTTAAATAAGCCAGACAAAGGGGGGTTAGAGACCACTCAATAAATAAAATGTTTCTTTTGAGCTATTTGAGAGTTATTCAACTTGAGTTATGAGTGCAAATGGTTTTTTCCGGAAAGAAGAATAAGAGCAAAAGGGGACTAAATTCTGAGTCTAATTAATTGGATGATGGATCTATTTGCCATTAGAATTTTATATCTACACAACTTAAAAAAAAAAGAATAATAAAAAATCATTTTTCTTGAGCCGTACGAGGATAAAACTTCTTATACGTTTCTAGGGGGGTATTATTCATATAATCTATCCCAATGAGCCGTCTATCGAATTGTTGCAATTGATGCTCGGGCCCGAAGGGAAGGAAGAGATCTTCGGAAAGTTGGTTTTTATGATCCGATAAAGAATCAAACTTATTTAAACGTTCCCGCTATTCTATATTTTCTTGAAAGGGGCGCTCAACCTACCGGAACTGTTTATGATATTTTAAAGAAGGCAGCGGTTTTTAAAGAACTTCGCCCTAATGAAATTAAATTCACTTAATGAAATACAACAAGAAAGAGACTTGAACGGGTCGTATATGGTTTGATATAATCCTTTCTTTATTATTCACATCTTTTTTTGCTCTATATTGATATGTCTAGAAAAAAGATCAAGTGAACAAACGAAGAAAGTTATATTGACCAAGTCACTAACGGTAGGAATTGGATCTAGCAATAGACAATTCCAACATTCCTTTCAACTAGATGGTTTTCCTTGGAACTATACTAAACAAAGAATGAATTATTTGACGTATAGTTATTGATCTTTTTTCGGCTTATTTTTGATTTCTATCGACATTCCTTTCTAATAATGTACCTTATTTAGATAGTGCCAATCCAACACAAGTTCTTTTTTTATTTGTTCAATTGATTCTTTTATTATCTTAAATTTTCGATTAAATTGATATTATTTCTTTTTTGTTTTTAACAGACATATTGACAAGAGTGTAGTGAACAAATATAATTCAAGTGTAAATGGGTCCAGTTTTTTTCTATTTTTTTGTCCTACATACAAAACACGGTTTTTGTTTTTTACTTTATTCAAAGAAAAGATTCGTTATAAAAAAAAATGAAAAAGAAAATCTATATATAATGTAATGAATGAGAATATCTAAGAGAATGAGAATATCTAAGAAGTGGTCTATCATTTTTTATTTGAAAATTTCTTGTCTTGTCTAATTTCTTTTTTTTATCTCGATTGTATCTACATAGTATACTCTCTTTGGGTTGCTAACTCAACGGTAGAGTACTCGGCTTTTAAGTGCGGCTAGGGTTTTTTACACATTTGGATGAAGTAAGGGATTCGTCCACACCATCGGTAGAATTTGTAAGACCACGACTGATCCTGAAAGGAATGAATGGAAAAAAGAGCATGTCGTATCAATGGAGAATTATGCAAAAATTTCGTTCTTATTAGATCGGTACAAAAACTTTGGTTGAATTTTTAGAACGAAACGAAATGAATTCAAAGTTGGGTCGATTGAATACATGGATCGAGCCTTATGGCTCTAATTAGAGGGAAAAAAGCAACGAGCTTATGTTCTTAATTGGAACGATTAACCGCCCTAATTAAACGTTAAAAATAGATTAGTGACTGATGCGGGAAAGGCTTTTCCAGGAATGGATTACAGATCTTTAGTGAATCCTAACTATTAACCATTTTCCATTCGATTACAAAATAAAATGGAGATGAATGTGTAGAAGAAACAGTATATTGATAAGGATACTTTTTTTCCAAAATCAAAAGAGCGATTGGGTTGAAAAAATAAAGGATTTCTAACCATCTTCTTATCCTATAACTATAAAGAAAGAAACCAATTAGATGGAAAAAAGATAGAGAGTCCGTTGATGAGTTTACCTGTTTCCGAGGTATCTATTATTTTGTACTAGAATACCTTGTTTTGACTATATCGCACTATGTATCATTTTATAACCCCTGAAACCCTCTACCTTTCTTTTTGTTTCCGGTCTCATTTTTCATGGAGGAATTCCGAGGATATTTAGAACTAGATAGATCTTGGCAATACTTTTTATATCCCCTTATCTTTCAGGAATATATTTATGCACTTGTACATGATCAGGATTTAGATTTGAACTGGTCCCTTTTGTTGTCAAATCAAAAAAGGGGTTATGGCACAAAATACAGTTTACTAGTTGTAAAACGTTTAGTTATTCGAATGTATCAACAGAATCATTTGATTCTTTCTCTTAATGATTCTAACAAAAATGAATTTTTTGTGCCCAAGAAAAATTTGTATTCTCAACGGATCTCGGAGGGATTTGCAGCTATTGCGGAAATTCCATTTTCTATGCGATTGATCTCTTCCTTAGAAGGAAAAGAACGAAACAAATATCAAAATTTACGATCAATTCATTCAATATTTCCTTTTTTAGAGGACAAATTTTCGCATTTAAATTATGTGTTAGATATATTGATACCTCACCCCATCCATTTGGAAATCTTGGTTCAAACTATTCGTTACTGGGTAAAAGATACTTCCTGTTTGCATTTATTGCGATTCTTTCTTTATGAGTATTGTAATAGTGTTATTACTCTAAAGAGATCTGTTTCAAAAAATCCGAATAAAAGATTCTTTTTGTTCTTATATAATTCCTATGTGTGGGAATGCGAATCCATCTTCGTTTTTCTCCGGAACCAATCCTCTCATTTACGATCAACATCTTACGGAGCCCTTCTTGCACGAGTCTATTTCTACCGAAAGTCAGAAGATTTTGTAAAAGTATTTACTAAGCATTTTCGGGTTATACTTTGGTTCTTCAAAGATCCTTTTCTGCATTATGTTAGGTATCAAGGAAAATGGATTCTGGCTTCAAGGGGTACATTTTTTCTGATGACTAAATTGA